TATTATTTTGGAAATTTATAATTCTTCCATTTTACTGGACGGAATTTCAATGAATTAGTTTATAAAATTTATAAAAGTTTATAAAAACGGGAAGTCCTTATTTTTCAATAAATCAATAAAAAAGTATTATTTTACTTAAACTTACTTAATACTTCAACTTAAGATTGCTTAAGACTTGTATTTATAGACTATTCTGGTAGTTCGATCGTGAAATTTATTTGTTTCAATATTTAATTTCCGGAATATGAGCGTGTGACTTGTTATAATTGATCCTATTGATAATACAGAGAATGTACCTGTCATCTCTATCAAGATGATTCTACTTCGTCAGATATTTATTCTAGTCTCTGGAGCACGGACTATATAGAATAGATCAATAAAAGAAATATTTGAACTATGATTCATACCTATTCTTCAGACCTCGCAAGCGGATGGAAATAGGCTTTTTCGAAATCAAACAAATTTTTCCTTTCAGTTTTGACCAAAAGAAAACTCTTTCTATAGCTATAGCTATAGATATAGATTTTATTGAGTCATTACATTCATTGAATAAGTGATGATCAAATGGTTTTTACTCAGAGAAACTTTTAGTTTAGCTTTTGCTTTCTTAAATCATCGTGGTTCTAGTATGAATCTGAGGTTTCAATTGATTCATAGGGTCTCAACAAGATAATTCTTATCAAATAATATCAAATAAAGTTAAAAAAAAAAAAAAGATAGGGAAGAGAAGATTCAAGAGGCCTGTTATAATTAACATAAAAGAAAGATGGAGGAGCCAACTTGAGATTGTATTTCTTGGCATTATCATCACAAAGAAGAGATTCCGGATTTTTCTTATTCTTACTTCGTATCTTTGGGTCAAATAGAGTGACGTGGCTAAGACCCAAGAAGTTTTGAACTATCTATTCCATATCCATTGAACCAGTATTTGTGTGTTTCGGCTTGAGCCGTACGAGATGAAATTCTCATATGTGGCTCTCAGAGGGGGAGTCCTTCTTGGGTTACCTATCTCAATAAAGTATATGATTGGTTCGAAGAACGTCTCGAGATTCAAGCGATTGCAGATGATATAACTAGTAAATATGTTCCTCCTCATGTCAACATATTTTATTGTCTAGGCGGGATTACGCTTACTTGTTTTTTAGTACAAGTGGCTACGGGTTTTGCTATGACTTTTTACTATCGTCCAACTGTTACAGAGGCTTTTTCCTCTGTTCAATACATAATGACTGAGGCCAATTTTGGTTGGTTAATTCGATCAGTTCATCGATGGTCAGCAAGTATGATGGTTCTAATGATGATCTTGCACGTATTTCGTGTGTATCTTACGGGTGGGTTTAAAAAACCCCGCGAATTAACTTGGGTTACGGGGGTGGTTCTGGCTGTATTGACCGCATCTTTTGGCGTAACTGGTTATTCCTTACCTCGGGACCAAATTGGCTATTGGGCAGTAAAAATCGTAACAGGCGTGCCTGAAGCTATTCCTATAATAGGATCGTCCCTGGTAGAATTATTACGTGGAAGCGCTAGTGTGGGCCAATCCACTTTGACTCGTTTTTATAGTTTACATACTTTTGTATTACCTCTTCTTACTGCCGTATTTATGTTAATGCACTTCCCAATGATACGTAAGCAAGGCATTTCAGGTCCTTTATAGAAAAGGCAGATCATATATATTTGTAATTTATCATATAGGGGAGGAACAAAAATATTTAATTGCTACAAAACAAATATGGATTATTGAAAAATTAAGGCATGTTATTTGGATACTTCTCTTCAACTCTGAAGTATTGTATTGTTACGAATAGTTGAAGTATATTTTACTAAAAGAGGATGGATTATGGGAGTGTGTGACTTGAACTATTGATTGTTCCATGCGGATATATGATTTTTTCCGCCACGTTGGAATTCACAACCCAATGTGTCTCTGCATCCAACCATCAGGTCAATCCCCTTATGTAGCATAGGATAGGCCGGTTAGCTTGAGGAGAATCTTTTCTATGATTATACCCTAATCATGTTATGCATGATACAGGCTCCGTAAGATCCCTAGAATAAGTGATGTGGCATGATCCAATGTTCTATCTATTCCACTTTGTTTGATTTTTTTTTATTATATAATTATATATTATAATAAATAATAATTATAAAATTATAATTTATTAATTTATTAGTAATTAGATATTAGATTAGATAGATAGTATTTATTTGATTAATTTGATTTGATAGTAATCTAATTATAGTATGTAGATGCATTCATTTCCTTTGCATCGACCCTGATCTATAATACTATCGGAGTGAAATAAGGGATCTAAAGAAGAACAGAGATTAGACTTTATTAATAATAAGTAAAAACTTTGTATTGTTGTATGTAAGAAAATCGAGATTTTGTGGGGATAAATAGCAAACAAAAGACATGAGATAATCCAAAAAGCACTTGATCATTATCGTTGTAAGCCTGCTTGGATATGGAGCATTTCTTTGCCAGAACTGAATTCTTTGCAATGAGCAATGAATCGTTGCAACCCGGGGAAATGGAATTTTATAAATCTTTTCTTACATAGAGTCATTCTACTCATTCTACATTGTATATGTAGATATGTATGATATGAAATATAGATTCTCTATGTACCCATTTATGTTCTATGGATCTATTTCTGTCATTCTTTTGATTCTTGTGCTCGAGCCGGATGATAAAAAATTATCATGTCCGGTTCTTTTGGGGGATGGATCCTTAAGAATTCACCTATCCAAATAACAAAGAAACCTGATTTGAACGATCCTGTATTAAGAGCTAAATTGGCTAAGGGTATGGGGCATAATTATTATGGAGAACCTGCATGGCCCAATGATCTTTTATATATTTTTCCAGTAGTAATTCTAGGCACTATTGCATGTAATGTAGGCTTAGCAGTTCTAGAGCCGTCAATGATTGGTGAACCGGCAGATCCATTTGCAACTCCGTTGGAAATATTACCCGAATGGTACTTCTTTCCCGTATTTCAAATACTTCGTACAGTACCAAATAAGTTATTGGGTGTTCTTTTAATGGTTTCAGTACCAATAGGATTATTGACAGTACCCTTTTTGGAGAATGTCAATAAATTCCAAAATCCATTTCGTCGTCCAGTAGCTACAACAGTCTTTTTGATCGGTACTGCAGTAGCTCTTTGGTTAGGTATTGGAGCAACATTGCCTATTGAGAAATCCCTAACTTTAGGCCTTTTTAAAATTGATTAAACCGTGAAATGCCAGGACATAGGTATCTAAGGAAGATCCCGTTCTGGATCTTCCCTAGATACATCAATCAATTTTATAATCTTAAGTAGGTTTATGATCTATATCCGCAAATATATGGATCGTGCCGTAGATTCAAAACTCATTCTATTCTTTTTTCTTTATAAAAAAAACTAAAAAATTTTAGAATTCCAACGGATTTAAAATTAACACTTTTTCTTAGGTAAATTGATTGAAAAATGCTTCTGTAGAGTGCCCAATATCTGTTTTACATCTTCTATGCGAAAATATTCCATTTTCATAAGATCCTCTTGACTATGACTCAAAAGGTCCAATAATGTATGTATATTGGACCTTTTGAGATAATTATAGGCCCTGGAAGGCAATTCTGATTGGTCAATAAAAATACATGTTAATGGAATTCGTTTTTTGTTTTTCTTTAAATCAGTGAATTTGTCTTGAAAGGAAAAAGGGGGTAGATTCGATCTGTTTTCATTTTCCTCGAAATTCATGTCCTTTTTTTCTGCATGTAGAAAGGGAATCAATAAATCAATCAAATTACGAGAAGCTTCATAAAGTGCTTCTTTAGGAGTTAAACTTCCATTCGTCCATACTTCTAGAAAGAGTATTTCTTGTTTTTCATTCCCATTCCCGTAAGAATGAATACTATGATTCGCATTTAGAACAGGCATGGATACAGTATCTATAGGATAACTTCCATCGTGAGATTCGTTTGTAGATTTCATATGATATCCGCGATCTCTCTTGATTTGTAATTCAATACACAAATCAATTGGTTCTGTCAGGTTAGCTATATGCTGTGTCGTGTCAACTATTTCTACAGAAGGTGGTGAGATGATATCTTGAGCGGTTATGTATTTTGGACCTCTGACGCAAATGGATGCGTCCCTAACTCCATATAGATTACTTTTCAATACAATTTCTTTCAAATTTATTAAAATATCATGTACTGATTCTTCAATACCTACTATCGTAGAATATTCGTGCAGCACATTCTCAGATGTTGCACGTGTGATAAATGTTCCTTCTATTTCGCCAAGTAAAGCCCTTCGCATGGCAATACCTACGGTATCGGCTTGACCTTTCATAAGCGGGGACAGAACGAAACGACCATAATAAAGGCGCTTGCTGTCTACTCTTGATTCAACACATTTCCACTGTAGTGTTCGAGTGGATCCTGCTACTTCTTCTAGAACCATACTATTATTTTTATTTTCTTTATGATTATTGGATCGGATCATTGACTCATTTATTTTTATTGGAATCTCTTGAATTCTTATTTCTACACACGTCTTTTTTTAGGGGGGCGACATCCATTATGTGGCATGGGTGTTACATCACGTACGAAACTTAATAGTATTCCGCTTCTACGAATGGCTCGTAATGCCGCATCTCTTCCGAGACCTGGACCCTTTATCATAACTTCTGCTCGTTGCATACCCTGATCCACTACTGTACGAATAGCGTTGAGTGCTGCTGCTTGAGCAGCATAAGGTGTTCCTTTTCTTGTGCTTCTGAATCCAGAAGTCCCCGCGGAAGCCCAAGAAACTACCCGACCTCGTACGTCTGTAACAGTTACAATAGTATTGTTGAAACTCGCTTGAACATGAATAACTCCTTTCGGTATTCGACGTTCATTCTTATGTGAACCAATACGTGCATTCTTACGTAAACCAATTTTTGCTATAGGTTTTGTCATATTTTATTATCTCATATTCATAAGAATAAAAAAAAAAATAAGGAAGAATCAGAGATATACAGAAAGATACGCGGAATATCCATTTTATATGAAAACTGATTCTTTTTTCTTTCTTTTTACATGTACATGGGTTTTTTTCTTTTATAAAGTTCTTTATTTAGAACTTGAGAAGAATTATCCCTGTCTCTGTTTATGTCTCGGATTGGAACAAATTACTATAATTCGCCCGCGCCTACGGATCAGTCGACATTTTTCACAAATTTTACGAACAGAAGCCCTTATTTTCATATTTTTTATTCCTTACCTTCATTCTGAATCTATTTTTTTGGAAACAAAAATTAGTTTTTTTTTCGAATTATACCCCTACGAGGGGGATGTTTAAAAGAATGATCTAATCGTTCGAATCTTTTTTTCGAAGTCTATAAATTATGCGTCCCCTGGTTGAATCATAACGACTCATTTCTATTTTTACTCTATCTCCGGGTAGTATACGTATAAAACTGCGTCGGATTCTCCCTGAAATATAACCTAGAATTAGATCTTGATTATCTAATCGAACTCGAAACATACCGTTGGAAAGTGACTCAGTAATTAAACCCTCATGAATAAATTTTTGTTCTTTCATTTCAGATAACCCCCTTTAAGTATCAACTACTAGAGGAAGAGTTCTATAATTCACTTCTCCTCTCTATTTTACAAATAGATAAATAGTAAATTCGAGAGAGTATTAAGTTACCGCAGGAGAATCACCATATATAACACAAAATTTCTCCTCCAATTTTTGCTAGTCGAGCTTCTCGATCTGTCATTATACCTCGAGCAGTAGAAAGAATTATAATCCCCATTCCGCCTAAAATCTTAGGAATTTGTTGATAGTTGGAATAAATTCGTAGACCGGGTCGGCTGATACGCTTTAAAATAATTTTATTCCCTTTCCTAGTCTTTCTATGTCGTAAGGTTAAAACCAAGAATTTTTTTTTACTTTCTTGATGTTTTCGAACGTTTTCAATAAAACCTTCTCGTAAAAGTATTTTAACAATATTTTTAGTGATATTAGTAGATGCTATTTGAACCCTTCCCTTTTTATCCATGTCAGCATTTCTTATAGAAGTTATTATATCGGCAATAATGTCCCTACCCATGACGAATTATAGTTATTGGTGCCTCCTCATTTTTGATATAATCAACATGCTTTTTTTGTTTTAGTTTAATTTTTTTTATTATTCAATTTATTATTAAATTATAATTTCTTTTAATTAAAAGTATATGCATGAGACACGATCTATTAATTGGATCTATTTCAGATATTCAAATTAATAGAAAATAGAATTTAAATTCTAGAATTATATATTCTATTCTATATCTATACTATGATATAAATATGATATAACTAGAAATAAAAATAGGAATGAATATACTATAAAATAGTATAATTTAATATATCAAAATATCAAAATATCAAAATATAAATAGTCGAATAATAATTAATATAATAATAATTAATTAATTAATATAATAATTATAATAATAATAATATAGAGAATAGAAATATAAAATAAAGTATGTCCTATTTTAACCTACTAGTCTGATTTAGAAGACTATAAGACTTCGGGTGCTAATGAAACTATTTTAGTAAAATTCAACTGTCTCAATTCCCGAGCAATCGCACCAAAAATTCTAGTTCCTTTTGGATTTCCTTCTTTATCAATGATAACCGCTGCATTGTCATCATATCGTATTATCATGCCATTGTCACGTTTGAGTTCTTTACACGTGCGTACAATCACAGCTCTAATTACTTCTGATCTTTCTAGAGGCATGTTGGGCACTGCTTCTTTGATTACAGCAACAATAACATCGCCAATATGAGCATATCGTTGATTACCAGTTCCTATGATTCGAATACACATCAACTCTCGAGCTCCGCTGTTATCCGCTACATTTAAAAGGGTCTGAGATTGAATCATATCATTTTTTTTTTTTTTTTTTATCTCTTATGTCAATGCAAGGGACAAGGGAAAAAATAAATATTGTCTGTCCAGAGATAAAGAAATCCGCGTTTGTTTTTTCATTCTCAATACACCTTTACTTACTTTTGTTTACCTATCCTGATCCTGAAATAACAAATTGAGTTCGTATAGGCATTTTGCATGCAGCTATTTTCATAGCTGCTTTGGCTACAGTTTCTGATACTCCACTTATTTCATAAAGTATTCGGCCCGGTTTAACAACGGATACCCAATATTCGGGGGATCCCTTCCCCGAACCCATACGTGTTTCCATAGGTCTTACTGTAACAGGTTTGTCGGGAAAGATACGTACCCATACCTTTACACCACGACGTGCATATCGTGTCATTGATCTTCGCCCTGCTTCTATTTGTCTAGCTGTGATCCAAGCAGGTTCAAGTGCCTGAAGAGCATATCTTCCGAAACAAATATGATTGCCTCGGCAAGATATTCCCTTCATTCTACCTCTATGTTGTTTACGAAATCTGGTTCTTTTTGGGTCATAGTTGATGGTTGTTTCTGAATTCCATCTCTACTGCAGAACCGGACATGAGAGTTTCTTCTCATCCAGCTCCTCGCGAATCACTAGACGTGTTTGTTTATGGATAATGCTTATTTCTTTTACTTTTCAAAAATTTTCTAAAGTATTTAACTTTACCTCATATTGAATCATCCAAAAAGTCATACAATAAATGAAAAATAAATATAAAAATAAAAAATATAAAACAAAAGGTTACGCGGGCGAATATTGACTCTTTTCTCTTTTATTTGTAGGGTCATTTTATGACTAGTCAGAAGAAATCTATGTTATTCTTGGTTCATTCCGCCATCCTACCCAATGAATCATTAGGATTGATTCTTTTTCAATCAAATCCTATGTAGTCACAGGTTCCATCGTTCCCATAGCTTCTCCATTAATGCTTAGGCCTGAACTCTGCAATGGAGCTCCCAACAAAATCAGTTATTTGTTTCTGAGTCAATCTCCTCAGTTTTCTTAACCCGAAGCTCGATTCAATTATTCATCTATGTTTCTATTATTTATATCCTTATTCTATCTTATTAGATAGATAATCTCTATATTGATTATTGATTAGATTATTATTATTTAGTAATTATTTATATTTAGATTCTTTATTATTATGATCATATATTAATTCTATTTTTTATTATATTATATATTATTATATTTATTGTATTGTATATTGATGTTGATGCTTTATCACACTGCTTTTTTTTATGGAGTGATTTTTCATAAACCATACATATTGGAATCATATATCATTGAGATCTTTATTCTCTCTTTCTATCATCCTTTCATTTTTCTACATCCCTTTTTTTTTCATAATTTATAATTAGATTTATTTTTTATGAAAAAAATTTCAGTTGCTATAACTATATGATCGATTCAGTCATATAGTGACTGTTTCTTGGGATCTCGACAATACGAAGCAATAAGTTGGTTATTAGTTTTTAGTTTTTTTAGTTTTGATCGTTACTAAGTTTATAGTGGGGTCATCTTTTTTTTGTAATCTCAACTCTAAATAAAAAACTAAAACTAACGAGTCACACACTAAGCATAGCAATTATACGAAACCTAAATTAAAGAGTAAATCGAATTTTTATTCAACCTTATAGAATTATAATTGTTTGTTTTTCTATTGCTCAGCAGAATGGCGAGAATGGCGAGATAAGTAAAGGTCCATTATTCTTATTCTTGGTTTACAAATACCCAAATTTTTATGCCTAAGACTCCATAGATAGTTCTAATTGTATGGGAACTGTGATCAATTTTAGCCCGAATTGTTTGTAAAGGAACCCTACCTTCTCTGATCCATTCGACACGTGCAATCTCTTTTCCGTCGATACGCCCTGCGATTTGTACTTGAATTCCTTTTGTATCCGTTTGTTCAGTTAATTCAATAGCTTTCTTCATTGCCTTTCGAAATGAAACTCTATTTTTTAATTGTAAAGCTATATATTCTGCAAGAATATTAGGTTGTCCATAAGGCTTTTCAATTCTTGTGATAGCAATGTTGAGTCTCCGATTTACAGAACGAAACTCTTTTTGTACATTCATCTGTAATTCTTCGACTCCCCCTGTTCGTCCTTCTAATAATAAATTGGGAAATCCAATATAGATTATGACCTGAATAAAATCTATTCTTTTTTGAATCCCTATATGGGCAATTCCTTCAAAACCTGAGGATATTCTCTTATTTTTTTGTACATAGTTCTTAATACAATTCCGTATTTTTGCATCTTCTTGTAGGTCCATGGAAAAATTTTTTGGTTGTGCGAACCAAAAAGAATGATGACTTTGAGTTGTTCCAAGTCTGAAACCTAGTGGATTTATTTTTTGTCCCATATTTTTCTACCCTTTGTTCCATTCATATTTTTTTATAAATTTATAAATATAAAATAGGAATCTAAATTCTGTTTCTTTAGATGAATCTAAAATTTCTATTTTTCTTTTAAAACAATCTTTATATGACAAGTGGTTTTTTTTATTAGACAACTACGTCCTCGAGCCCGAGTTCTTAACTTTTTAACAATAGTGCCTCTGTTGACTTCAGCTTTACTAATAAATAAATCAGCTTCATTTAAACCTATATTATGACTAGCATTTGCTGCTGCAGAATAAACTAATTGTAAAATTGGATAAGATGCTCTATAAGGCATTAGTTCTAATATCATGAGTGTTTCCTCATAAGAACGCCCGCGAATCTGATCAATTACTCTTCGTGCTTTGAAAACAGACATACATACATATATATGTTGAGCTAACACTTTTGCTTCTCTATCAGAATTTTCGTTCTTTATCATAAAAGAAAGTTATCCCCCGCCAATGAATGATAAGTGCCTAGGTGAAGTATAGTATAAGATAAGTCAGAAAAGTAAGAATAAGTAATAAAAGTCTAAGTCTTAGTATACTATAAAAAGAAAATAAAATACTATACTCTTACTATAAGATAAAGACTCTTAAGTCTAAATACTAATTATAAATACTATTAAGATAAGTTATAAATACTATTTA